AAGTTATTATGTTTGAAATTTCAGTGTCGAATTAATTTTAATAATTTTTAGTACTGGGTTTTTAGTTTTTGTAGAAGTAAATTAAAATGTTATATTTATATATGTTATATATATAATATGTGGTGGCATAAGTTAATTCTTACTACAACTTGTTAACTTTGATGCGCTTAATCGAGTCCTTCTTGGTTTTGGGGTTTGACAAGAAAAACAGGAATCGCTGGGCGTAGGGGGTAAGGGGGTTTGTCGCGCAGAAACCAAAAGGGGGAGGCATATAGTATAATATTGTGTGGAATAAGAATATATCTTATGCACCTGAAATAGACGTATGTAATTCTTGAGTAATGTCATTTAATCATTCACTTATATTAATTCAAGAAAGAAAAATGTTCCACCTTGACTTACTTTTGTGCTTGCACTCTGAGATGCAGATGAAAGGCAGACCAGAAAAAGGTACGTTATGCATATAAAAGAACGCTCGGCATGGTGGGTAACGAGTACCATGTACTACACCATTAATCAGATGCCAGGATAATTAGACGTTAGTGGAATTTTAAAATTATGTCCCTGAAATAGGAACCAGATGCCAGTAATAGTTCACTAAGGGTAACCCCCACAATTTATGTCCCTGACCCTATCATTAACTTTATGCCTATATATAAACTGGTTGGTGGTCTCTTACTACATTTATATGTTTGGTTGGGATTTTAGTTGAATTTTTCAAGGAAACATTTTTGGGACAATTATATGGGGATTTCCATCCATTTCTCAATAAAATAATGTTCTGTCCATAAAATGTATTATGTACGTCTTAAATTTTATTACTTGCTTTATGGTCTAAATAGTTAATAGGTGATTATACATTAATGTACTAATACATTAATGGTGAATCATGCATAATATGTACTATACCATAAGCGTGGTGCCCAGAGAATAGTTTAATTTAGAATTCTGGCTTTGGGAGCCAGTGGTGGGAGTTAAAATCTCCTTTTTCTGGCGCTAGGGGGGATTTTAACCTCCGATCTTCGGCTTACAAGACCGACGCTTTATGGCTAAGCTACTAGGGCAAGCTCATTCTAGTGCTTTATTTTCTAGTCAACCGGCTATGGGAATTAAAACTAGGAATAATGCAAAGTAGAGAATTGATGCTAGTTGTCCAATAATAATAAATGGGTGTTCTACGGGTATTCCTCCAATTCATGTTAGGATTAATATGTCTGCAACCAAGGTTCAGAAGAGGAATTGTGTGATAGGTCGAAATGTTAGTCCTCGTTGTTTAGATGTGTGGAGAATTGGGACTACTATTAGTACTAAAATTGAGAATAGTAGTGCAAGGACGCCCCCTAGTTTGTTGGGAATAGAGCGAAGAATGGCGTAGGCAAATAAGAAGTATCATTCTGGTTTGATATGGGGTGGGGTAACTAGGGGGTTTGCTGGGGTAAAGTTTTCTGGGTCTCCTAGAAGATTTGGGGAGAAAAGTGCTAATGATGTAAGTGCTAGTAGTATAACTGCAAATCCTAGTAGGTCTTTATATGAAAAGTATGGGTGGAATGAGATTTTGTCTGCGTCTGAGTTTAGGCCAACGGGATTATTTGACCCTGTTTCATGAAGGAATAGTAAATGTAGGACAGTTGCTGCGGCAATAACAAATGGGAAGAGGAAGTGGAAGGCAAAGAATCGTGTTAGGGTTGCATTGTCTACTGAGAAGCCTCCTCAAATTCATTGAACGAGCATGTCTCCGATGTAGGGGACTGCTGATAATAAATTTGTAATTACTGTGGCACCTCAGAATGACATTTGTCCTCATGGTAATACGTATCCTACAAATGCTGTTATTATAACTAACAGTAGAAGTACTACCCCAATGTTTCAAGTTTCTTTATAAAGGTATGAGCCATAATAAAGCCCTCGGGCAATGTGCATGTAAATACAGATAAAGAAGAATGATGCTCCGTTGGCATGGATGTTGCGGATAAGTCAGCCGTAGTTGACGTCTCGGCAGATGTGGGCTACTGAGGAGAAGGCAGTGGAGATGTCTGAGGTATAGTGTATGGCCAGAAATAGTCCTGTTAGGATTTGGGTCACGAGACATAGTCCTAGGAGAGAGCCAAAATTTCATCATACTGAAATATTGGAGGGGGCTGGGAGGTCGACTAGTGCGTCGTTAGCAATTTTAATTAGGGGGTGTGTTTTTCGTAGGCTTGCCATTAAGGGTTCTTATAGTTGAATAACAACGGTGGTTCTTCAAGTCACTAGTCTCGGTTAAAATCCGAGTAGGAATTATGACTTATCTTGTGTCTTTATTATTAATAGCTTTAATTATTGGTTTGGTGGCCGTGGCTTCTAATCCTGCGCCATATTTTGCTGCTTTGGGGTTGGTGGTGGCAGCTGGGGTTGGGTGTGGTGTGTTGGTTAGTCATGGGGGATCATTTTTATCCTTAGTTCTTTTTTTGATTTATTTAGGGGGGATGTTGGTTGTATTTGCTTATTCAGCGGCTTTGGCTGCTGAGCCTTTCCCAGAGGCTTGGGGGGATCGCTCTGTGGTTGGGTATGTTTTGGCATACTTGCTTGGTGTTGGGTTAATGGTTGGGTTATTGTGTGAGGGTTGGTATGAGGGGTCTTGGGTTGTTGTTGATAGTTTAAAGGAATTTTCTATACTGCGTGGGGATATTAGTGGTGTAGCTGTAATATATTCTTCTGGGGGTGGATTATTAATTATTTGTGCTTGGTTACTACTTTTAACTTTGTTTGTTGTGTTGGAGTTAACTCGGGGTTTAAGTCGTGGGTCGCTTCGAGCAGTTTAGATTAGGGAGAGGAGAATAGCGATGGTAACGGATAATAGGAAGATTGTTAAGTAGGTTTTGATTATTCCTTGTTGTGTGTCGCTTACAGCTTTAGCCATCTTTACTTGTAGGGAGGATGCTCCTTTTGGGCCTGCGGTTTCAAATCATGTTTGGTCAACTAGTTGAGTGGCAATTGATTGTCCTAGCACAAGGTTGAGTTTTGGGGTTGCTCGGTGAATAATTGCGGGGAAATATCCTAGTATGTTTGAAAAATGGTGTGGAGGGGTATTTGGTTTAATTTTAAATTGTTTGTTGGTGAGTATGGTGAGTTCAATGGCTGTTAGTAGACCAATAATTGTTACTGCTAGGGCAGCTATTTTGAGTGCGAGGGGTATAGTTATTACAGGTGTTTTTGTGGGTAAGAAATTTAATGTAATAATTAGTCCTGCAATAATGCTTCCTCAGGCGAGTCGTTTAATTGGGTTGATGACTGAGGGGTTGTTTTCATTGATTGGGGAGAGTGGTAGGAAACGTGGGCTTCCCATGGTAACAAAGAAAACTACTCGGAAGCTATATACTGCAGTGAAGGAGGTGGCAATGAGTGTTAGGATTAGGGCTCAGGCGTTTAAATGGGAGGTGTTCAGAGCTTCGATGATGGCGTCTTTTGAAAAGAACCCTGCTAGGAATGGGGTTCCTGTGAGTGCTAGGCTGCCGATTGTAAGACAGGTTGAGGTAAATGGTATTAAATTTTGTAGGCCTCCTATTTTTCGAATGTCTTGTTCATCATTTAGGCTGTGGATAATGGAGCCGGAACATAAGAATAATATTGCTTTAAAGAAGGCATGGGTGCAGATGTGGAGGAATGCTAGTTGGGGTTGATTAAGACCAATTGTAACTATTATTAGGCCTAGTTGGCTTGATGTGGAGAAGGCTACAATTTTTTTGATATCATTTTGGGTGAGGGCGCAGGCAGCTGTAAATAAGGTAGTTAGGGCCCCTAGGCATAGGCAGGTTGTTAGTGCTAATTTATTGTTTTCTATAAGGGGGTGGAGTCGAATGAGTAGGAAGATTCCGGCTACGACCATTGTGCTTGAGTGAAGTAGGGCAGAGACTGGGGTAGGACCTTCCATGGCGGATGGTAGCCATGGGTGTAGCCCAAATTGGGCTGATTTGCCGGTTGCGGCCAGGATTAGTCCTATTAGGGGCAGGGTTATGTCGAAGTTTTTTGAGAGGAAAAATATTTGTTGAATTTCCCATGAGTTAAGGTTTATTGCAATTCATGCTATGCTTATGATTAATCCAATATCTCCCACCCGGTTGTATAAGACTGCTTGTAGGGCTGCTGTATTGGCGTCTGCCCGCCCATATCATCAGCCGATGAGGAGAAATGATATAATTCCTACTCCTTCTCAGCCAATAAAAAGCTGAAACATGTTGTTGGCGGTTACTAGAATAATTATTGCTACTAAGAATAGGAGGAGGTATTTAAAGAAGCGGTTTATGTAGGGGTCAGAGTGTATATATCAGGATGCGAACTCAAGGATGGACCAGGTTACGTAGAGTGCAATTGGGGTAAAGATTAGGGAGTAGTGATCAAATTTAAAGCTAATGTTAATGTCAAATAGAGTGGTATTTATTCAGTGTCAGTTGGTAACAATTGTTTCGGCACCTTGGTCTAGGAAAATTATAAGTGGTAGTAGGCTAACAAGAAATGCGGTGTGGACGGCGGATTTGACGTGGGTGACGGCTCATGTCGGGTTTTTGGGATTTGGGCTGAGGGTGGAAAGCAGGGGGTAAACTAGAATTGTAATTACTAGAATTAATGCGGAGGATAAAGTTAGGGTTGTTGGGTGCATAGCTTCTGCTTGGATTTGCACCAAGAGTTTTTGGTTCCTAAGACCAACGGATGAGCTGTTATCCTTCAGAAGCGCGAGGAAACCACGGAGTTTAACCGTGGGATATAAGGATTAGCAGTACTTATTTGCCTCGGGCCTTCCTCGGTGAGTAAGGGGGTTTTAACCTCTGTCTTTAGAATCACAATCTAATATTTTGTTTAAACTATACTTACTAGTAGCATCAGCCTCATATGAGTTCAGGCTTAATAACTAGTAGGATAACTGGGAGGAGGTGAAGTGTTATTAGTAGGTGCTCTCGTGTATGTATTGGGGGCAGTCCTACAATGTGATTTGGTGTGGGGCCTCGTTGGGTTATTAAAAATAGGTATAAGGAGTAGCCTGCTGTAATTAGTGTGCCTGTTCCTGTTAGTGCGATGGTTCATGGTGACCAGTTAAATATGGCTGTGATGATTGTTAGTTCTCCTATGAGGTTTGGGAGGGGTGGTAGTGCTAAGTTGGCCAGGTTGGCTGTAAATCATCAGATTGCTGCTAGTGGAAAAATTATTTGTAAGCCTCGGGCTAGGACTATTGTTCGGCTGTGGGTACGTTCATATGCTGTGTTGGCTAGGCAGAAAAGTGCGGATGAAACCAATCCATGTGCAATTATGAGGATGATTGCACCTGTAAAGCCTCATGGTGTCTGGATTAGAATTCCTCCTGCGACCAGGCCTATGTGGCTTACAGATGAATAAGCGATTAGGGACTTTAGGTCTGTTTGTCGTAAGCAAATTGACCCTGTTATGATAATGCCTCAGAGGGCCAGGATAATAAATGGGTAAGCTAGTTGTTTAGAGAGGGGATCTAGTATTACTATTATTCGTATTATTCCATACCCTCCTAATTTAAGTAATACTGCTGCTAGTACTATGGATCCTGCTACGGGGGCTTCAACGTGTGCTTTTGGAAGTCAGAGGTGTACTCCATATAGGGGTATTTTGACTAGAAATGCGATTAGGCAACCGGCTCATCAGAGTTTATGTCCTCAGGTATTTAATGTAAGGGGTTCTGAGTGTTGGAGAATTAACATGGATAATGTTCCTGTTGATTGTTGTAGAAGAAGAAGGGCGATTAGAAGGGGCAGGGACCCTGCTAGGGTGTAAAACAAGAAATAGGTTCCTGCGTTTAAACGCTCGGTTTGGTTTCCTCATCGAGTAATAATAATTAGAGTTGGAATTAGTGTGGCCTCAAATATAATATAAAATATAATAATTTCTGTGGCACCAAATGCTATAATTAGAAATGTTTGGAGAAATGTGAGTAGTGTAATGTATAGGCGTTGGCGGGCAATTGGTTCTGGGTTGATGTGATTTTGGCTGGCTAAAATTATTAGTGGGAGGAGTCAGCAGGTGAGGACTAATAGGGGGGTGGATAGTGGGTCTGAGGCTAAGTACTGGTTTGATGAGGTTCATCCTGTCTCGGACGTTCAGTTTAATCATGATAGGCTAATAAGTGCAATTAGGAGGCTGTGGGCAGTTGTGGTTGTTCACAGTCATTTGGGTGAGGAGAGTCAGATTGTGGGAAATAACATGATTGTTGGTACTAGTACTTTTAGCATTGTAGTAAGTTGAGGTTTTGTAGGCGATCGGTTCCATGGGTTCGGGCTGTGGCAACCAGTAGAGCTAATCCTGCGCTAGCCTCGCAAGCAGAGAAGGCTAATAAGAGCATGGGCGCTGCGGAAAACCCAGTAATTTCGAATTGTAGGGCTCATAGGGCTAGTGCGATAAATAATGATAATATTATTCCCTCTAAGCAGAGAAGTGCGGATAATAGGTGGGTGCGGTGAAATGTTAGGCCCATTAGTCCTAAGATAAAGGCTGAGCTGAAGCTAAAGTGTACGGGTGTCATAAGGGGGTCATGGACTTAAACCATGATCTTCTGAGCCGAAATCAGAGGTCTTGTTTTGGACTAACTCCCTTATTCTGCCCACTCTAGGCCTCCTTGGGTTCATTCATAGATGAGGCCTAGTGTTAACAGGACTAAAACAGCTGAGGCTCAGAGGAGGGTTCCGGTGGGATTATAGAGTTGATCCCCTCAGGGTAGTGGGAGGAGAAGGGCAATTTCTAGGTCAAATAACAGGAATAAGATTGCGATTAGGAAAAATCGGACTGAAAAGGGGAGTCGAGCGGATCCGAGAGGATCAAAGCCGCATTCATATGGTGAGAGTTTTTCTGCATCTGGGTTTATTTGTGGTAATCAAAATGATACAATAGCTAGGATTAGGGATAAAATAGTTGTAATGATTAGGATAGTGGTAATTAAGTTCATTATCTTTCCTTGGGGTTTAACCAAGACTAGGTGATTGGAAGTCACTCGTACTAACATTGAATACTAGAAAGATTATGAGCCTCATCAGTAGATTGATACGTAGAGGAATAGTCAGACTACGTCAACAAAGTGTCAATATCATGCGGCAGCTTCAAAGCCAAAGTGGTGTTCGGATGTAAAGTGGTACTGGATTTGGCGAAGTAGGCAGATAGCTAGGAATGAGGATCCAATAATGACATGAAGTCCGTGGAATCCTGTGGCTACAAAAAATGTTGAACCATATACCCCATCTGCAATTGTGAAGGGTGCTTCATAATATTCTATGGCTTGTAGGGCGGTGAAGTAGAGGCCTAGTATAATTGTAAGTGTTAAAGATTGAATGGCTTGTTTACGTTCGCCTTCTATTAGGCTATGGTGGGCTCATGTGACTGTTACCCGTGATGCCAGCAGCACAGCCGTGTTTAGTAGGGGGACTTCGAAGGGATCTAGGGGTGTAATCCCTGTGGGTGGTCAGCAGCCTCCTAGTTCGGGGGTTGGTGCTAAGCTAGCGTGGTAGAAGGCTCAGAAGAATCCCAGGAAGAAGAAGACTTCGGATGTAATGAAGAGGATTATTCCATATCGCAGGCCTTTCTGTACTGGGGGTGTGTGATGGCCTTGGAAGGTTCCTTCACGAATAATATCTCGTCATCATTGATATATTGTAAGAAGTAGAAGAATTAGTCCAAGGGTTATTAGTGTAGTTGAGTGGAAGTGAAATCAGATTGCTAGGCCGGATGTTATTAGTAGGGCTCCGACAGCGCCGGTTAGTGGTCATGGGCTTGGGTCAACCATATGATACGCATGTGCTTGGTGGGCCATTAGACGTTTTCTTGTAAATACAGGCTTAGTAGGAGAACAAATACGTATGCTTGAATCATGGCTACTGCAACTTCTAGGAGTGTTAGTAGGAATAAAACAGTGGCCGTTAAAATTGCTACTGTTGGTATTATTGGGAGAAGAACAAATACTGCAGTGGCAATTAGTTGAATTAAAAGATGTCCGGCTGTTAAATTTGCGGTTAATCGTACTCCTAGGGCCAGGGGACGGATGAAGAGGCTAATTGTTTCGATAATAATTAATACGGGAATCAGGGGGATTGGTGTGCCTTCTGGTAAAAGATGTCCTAAGGCAACTGTTGGTTGATTTCGTATCCCAATAATAACTGTTGCAAGTCACAGTGGGACGGCAAATCCTATATTAAGTGATAATTGTGTTGTTGGGGTGAAGGTATATGGAAGTAGTCCAAGCATATTAATTGTGATTAAGAATACTATTAGGGAGGCTAGTAAGAGGGCTCATTTGTGGCCCCCAATATTTAGGGGAAGCATTAGTTGATTTGTAAATCGGTTAATTACTCAACCTTGAATTGTAGTAAGGCGGTTGTTAATTCATCGTGAGGATGGTGTGGGGAAAAGTACTCATGGGAGTGCAATTGCAATAGCAATTAGGGGAATACCCAGATAAGATGGGCTCGCAAATTGGTCAAAGAAGCTTATTGCCATGGTCAGTCTCAGGATTCAGTTTTATGTGTTTCAGCACTCACTGGGGCTGGTTCATTAGGTGAAGTGTGATTAAGAACTTTTGTTGGGATAACTGTTAGGAAAATTAGTCATGAAAATACTAAGATTGCAAATCAAGGGGCGGGGTTTAGTTGTGGCATTTCACCAGGGGTGGTTGGGAGGCACCAATCTTTGGCTTAAAAGGCCAACGCTGTAGCCCGGGTTAGCTTCCTGGTGAGGCGTCTTCTAGTATAAGAGAGGATCAGTTTTCAAAGTGTTCGAGTGGGACAGCCTCAACTACAATAGGTATAAAGCTATGGTTGGCCCCGCAGATTTCAGAGCACTGACCGTAGAATACTCCTGGGCGAGAGGCAATAAATGCAGTTTGGTTTAGGCGGCCTGGAACGCCGTCTATTTTTACACCGAGGGCTGGGACGGCTCATGAGTGAAGCACATCTTCGGCTGATACAAGAACTCGAATTGGGGATTCCATTGGAACTACTATTCGATGGTCTGCCTCAAGGAGTCGGAATTGGCCTGGGGTGAGGTCTTGGGTAGGGATTATGTAGGAGTCAAAGCCCAGGTTTTCGTAGTCGGTGTACTCGTAGCTTCAGTATCATTGATGTCCTATAGCTTTAATTGTTAGATGGGGGTCGTTAATCTCGTCTATAAGATAAAGAATTCGTAGGGATGGGAGTGCGATTAGGACAAGAATTACGGCTGGTAAAATAGTTCACACGATTTCGATTTCTTGGGAGTCTAAAATATACTTATTAGTGAGTTTTGTAGAAACTATGGCGACGATAATATAAAGTACTAGGGTGCTAATTAAAAATACAATTATTAGGGCGTGGTCGTGGAAGTGGAGAAGTTCTTCTATAACGGGTGATGCCGCGTCTTGGAATCCTAATTGTGAGGGATGTGCCATTAAGCCAGAGGCTTAAGACATGCAGGGATTTAACCTACAATTTCACCTTGACAAAGTGATGTAATTACTAATTTACTAATGTCTTGTAAGGAAGTGGCAGAGTGGTTATGCGGCTGGCTTGAAACCAGCACACGGGGGTTCAATTCCTCCCTTCCTCGGCTAATTTGATTGAACTCGAACGAATGCTGGTTCTTCGAATGTGTGATATGGTGGTGGACATCCGTGAAGTCATTCTGCGTTTGTTGTCGTTAGTTCTACAGATAAAACCTCTCGTTTTGCAGCGAAGGCTTCTCAAAGAATAAATAGGAACATAATTACGGCTACTAGGGAGATTATTGAGCCAATAGAAGAGACCGTGTTTCAGAGGGTGTAGGCATCTGGGTAGTCGGAGTATCGTCGTGGCATTCCGGCCAGGCCTAGGAAGTGTTGGGGGAAGAATGTCAGGTTAACTCCAATAAATATAACTCCGAAGTGAATTTTAGTTCAAGTACTGTGTAGGGTATATCCGGAGAATAGGGGGAATCAGTGTACAAAACCTGCTATAATTGCAAATACAGCACCCATGGAAAGTACATAGTGGAAATGTGCAACTACATAGTATGTATCATGAAGAACAATGTCGATTGACGAGTTGGCAAGGACAATTCCTGTCAAGCCTCCCACTGTAAATAAGAAAATAAAACCTAGGGCTCACAGTATGGGTGTTTCTCATTTGATTGAGCCCCCATGGAGCGTGGCAAGTCAGCTAAAGACTTTAACCCCTGTTGGGATGGCAATAATTATTGTGGCAGATGTAAAATATGCTCGGGTGTCTACATCCATACCAACTGTAAACATGTGGTGAGCCCATACGATAAACCCCAGCAGGCCAATTGCTATTATAGCTCATACTATACCCATATATCCGAAGGGTTCTTTTTTGCCAGCATAATAGGCTACTACATGAGAAATAATACCAAATCCTGGTAAAATTAAAATATATACCTCTGGGTGCCCGAAGAATCAGAATAGGTGTTGATAGAGAATTGGGTCTCCTCCACCAGCCGGGTCGAAGAATGTTGTGTTTAGATTTCGGTCCGTTAGTAGCATTGTAATTCCGGCAGCCAGGACTGGGAGAGATAGAAGAAGAAGGACGGCTGTTACAAGGACGGCTCAGATGAAAAGTGGTGTTTGGTATTGGGAGATGGCAGGGGGTTTTATATTAATTGTTGTAGTAATAAAGTTAATTGCTCCCAGAATTGATGACACACCCGCCAGATGTAAAGAAAAGATTGTTAGGTCTACAGATGCTCCTGCATGGGCAAGGTTGCCTGCAAGAGGTGGATAAACAGTTCATCCTGTTCCTGCACCGGCTTCTACGCCCGAAGAGGCGAGGAGAAGGAGGAATGAGGGGGGCAGAAGTCAAAAGCTTATGTTATTTATTCGGGGAAATGCCATATCAGGGGCACCAATCATAAGAGGAATTAGTCAGTTACCAAATCCCCCAATTATAATTGGTATTACTATAAAGAAAATTATTACAAAAGCGTGGGCGGTAACGATAACATTATAAATCTGGTCGTCCCCAAGAAGAGCCCCGGGTTGGCTGAGCTCGGCACGAATCAGAAGGCTAAGGGCGGTCCCCACTATTCCGGCTCAGGCACCAAATACAAGGTAAAGGGTGCCAATATCTTTGTGGTTGGTAGAGAAGAATCAGCGTGTGATTGCCACAGGTAGGATGGCCGAAGTCAGGTGGTGGGTTGTAGCCCCAAAGATAGAGGTTTAAGTCCTCTTCCTATCAAGCCCCGTGGTGGAGTTTACATGTTGGATTGCAAATCCAAAGACGCAGATTGACGTCTGCCGGGGCTTTCCCGCCTTACTAGGCTAACGGCGGGAAAGTAGATGAATGCTCGCTGGTTTGAGCGCTTAGCTGTTAACTAAGAGTTTGTAGGATCGAGGCCTTCTCATCTAGAAAGGCTTTAGCTTAATTAAAGTGTCTGATTTGCATTCAGAAGATGTGGGGTAGTGTCCTGCAAGTCTTATAAGGCAGAGGCTAGGAGATTTTCACTCCTGCTTAGAGCTTTGAAGGCTCTTGGTCTAGTTATCCTAAGCCTCTAGGTGATGAGGGTTATGATGGTTGGGGTGATTGGTAGGAGCCCTAGAGCGGCAGTGGTGGAGATAGCTAGGGCAAGTGTTGATTGGGCATTTTGAGTTCGTCATGGAACTGTTGTGTTGATTGTGCTTGGGGAGATGGTTAGAGTTATTGCGTAACATAGGCGGAGGTAAAAATATAGGCTTAGTAAGGCGGCGAGGGCTATAATTGTTGCGGTTAGAGGTAAATCTTGTTTACTTAGTTCTTGTAGAATAAGTCATTTTGGTATGAAGCCTGTTAGGGGTGGAAGTCCTCCTAGAGATAGCAGGGCTAGTGCGGTGGTTGTTGCTAGAATTGGGGTTTTTGATCATATTGTTGATAGTGTATTAATTTTTGTGGCGGACATTATTTTTAGGGATAGGAAGGCTGCGGAGGTTATAAGAATATATGTTATTAGGGCTAAGGTGGTTAGTTGGGGGGCAAATTGCAGGATAATGATTATTCAGCCCATGTGTGCAATTGAGGAGTAGGCCAGGATTTTTCGTAGTTGTGTCTGATTGAGTCCTCCTCAGCCTCCCACAAGGGTTGATAGTAGTCCCAGGGTTGTAAGAAGGGCCGGGTCGATGGTTGGGGCCACTTGGATAATTAGTGCAAATGGGGCTAGTTTTTGTCATGTGGAAAGGATTAGTCCTGTGACTAGGTCAAGTCCTTGAAGAACCTCTGGCAGTCAGAAGTGTACGGGGGCTAGTCCAATTTTTAGTGCTAGGGCTGCAATTATCATGGTTGAGGCGAGTGGGTGAGAAAGGTTGCTGATATCTCATTCTCCGGTAATTCAGGCATTTGTTGTTGATGCGAATAGAATCATTGCTGCTGCTGTGGCTTGGGTAAGAAAATATTTTGTGGTTGCTTCTACTGCTCGGGGATGATGTTGTTGTGCTATTAGGGGTGTAATTGCAAGGGTATTAATCTCTAGGCCCATTCAGGCTAGAAGTCAGTGTGAGCTGGCAAAGGTTAGTGTGGTTCCTAGTCCTAGGCTGGATAGTAGGATTACTAATACATAAGGGTTCATTGATAGGGGAGGGATTTTAACCGTCATGTTCGGGGTATGGGCCCGAAAGCTTGATTAGCTGACCTTATCGGTAGAAAGTGGTGTAGAGGAAGCACCAGGAGTTTTGATCTCCTGAGTATGGGTTCAATTCCCTTCTTTCTAGGAACTGGAGGGGCTTTAACCCTCATAAGCCACTCTATCAAAGTGGTCCTTGGGCATTCAGGCACGGTTCCTGTGGTATTAGAGCTGTGGGGGTAAGCCTGCGAATGCGATGGGAAGGGCTGTGTGTCATAATACCAGGGCTAGGGTAAGTGGTAGGAAGTTTTTTCAGACTAGGTGTATAAGTTGGTCATACCGGAATCGTGGGTAGGATGCCCGGACTCATAGGAATACTATAGACAATAGTGCAGCTTTTGTTATTAGGTTAAATGTTGTCAGTTCTGGCAGGGCTGGCAAGTGAGTAGCCCCTAGGAATAGGACGGCTGATAGGGTATTTATTAGTAGAATATTGGCATACTCAGCTAGGAAAAATAGGGCGAAGGGGCCTCCCGCATATTCTACGTTGAAGCCTGATACTAGTTCTGATTCACCTTCTGTTAGGTCGAATGGGGCACGGTTGGTCTCTGCCAGGGTTGAAATATATCATATTGCAGCTAGTGGTCAGGCGGGGATCAGGAGTCAGATGCTTTCTTGCGCTGTATTAAATGTTTGTAGGGTGTAGCCGCCTGAAAAAATAATTGTTGATAGTAAAATTAATCCTAGACTAACTTCATATGAAATTGTCTGGGCCACGGCCCGCAGGGCTCCAATTAGTGCATATTTTGAGTTAGAGGCTCAGCCTGATCCAAGAATTGAGTAGACGGCTAGGCTTGATAGGGCTAGCATAAATAAAATTCCCAGGTTTAAGTCTGTAACTGGGTGTGGTATAGGTATTGGTGCTCATAGTGTTATGGCTAGTGTTAGTGCAAGTATGGGGGTTGCTAAAAAGAGAAATGGAGATGACGTGGATGGGCGGATGGGCTCTTTAATAAAGAGTTTGACTCCATCAGCGATTGGTTGAAGGAGGCCGTATGGTCCAACTACATTAGGGCCTTTTCGTAATTGTATATATCCTAATACTTTTCGTTCAACTAGTGTTAGGAATGCTACGGCTAATAGGACTGGGACAATGTAGGCAATAGGGTTAATTAGGTGGGTAAGTAGAGTGTTGAGCATAAACTAAGAAGAGGATTTGAACCTCTGGCTGAAAGGGCTTAGGCCTTTTGCAATTACCATGCTCTGCCATCTTAGTGTGGCTTTATCTTGGCCTAATTATTGTGGGTCCTCCATTTATTTAATTTAGTTGTGTTCATTAATTAGGGGTGAGGCGTACTTTTGAGCATGGGCCTCTCTTTTCCGGTCCTTTCGTACTAGGAAAAGTGACGTTACAGATAGAAACTGACCTGGATTGCTCCGGTCTGAACTCAGATCACGTAGGACTTTAATCGTTGAACAAACGAACCCTTAATAGCGGCTGCACCATTAGGATGTCCTGATCCAACATCGAGGTCGTAAACCCCCTCGTCGATATGGACTCTGGGAGAGGATTGCGCTGTTATCCCTAGGGTAACTTGGTTCGTTGATCGGTCTTGTAGCCGGATCATTATTGGTCAGATTTTCTGTGACTTAGAAATGTCTTTCTTGGTTTTAGGCTAAAGCTAGCCCAATCCACTCGGAGGATAAACTTTTCTCCGTGGTCGCCCCAACCGAAGGTAAAATTCCAGTTTCCGTTAGGTTTAATTCCTGTTTAATAGGTTGTTTAACATGGTTGAATTTGTACCTTAAGCTCCAAAGGGTCTTCTCGTCTTGTATGTTTATGCCCGCTTCTGCACGGGTAGATCAATTTCACTGATTTGAGAGGGGAGACAGTTAAGCCCTCGTTTGGCCATTCATACAGGTCTTCATTTAAAAGACAAGTGATTGCGCTACCTTTGCACGGTCAAAATACCGCGGCCGTTGAACTTGTGGTCACTGGGCAGGCTGGACCTCCTATACTTAGGGGTTTGCAGGAGGCGATGTTTTTGGTAAACAGGCGAGGCTTATGTTTGCCGAGTTCCTTCCCTTTCTTTTAATCTTTCCCTGGGTGGTGCACTCCAGTGTGGGGTTAACGATTCATGTGTTGTGAGATTTTCTTGTCTATGTTTGCTATCCACATTACCCTCGTTTTTTGGGTTCGTTATTTGCCAGTGGTTAATCCGATCTGGCCTACACTTGTGCTGGGAGAGAAGTTTATTCTCTTGTTACTCATTTTAGCATAATTTCTTCCATGGTGGCATGGAGCAGCCTAATATTGTTAGGGGAGTAGGATTTTTTATTGGAATAATAAATTTTGTGTCGTCTGAGCTTTAACGCTTTCTATTCAGGTGGCTGCTTTTAGGCCCACTGAAACGATGGATTTTAGTAATTATAATCCTTATCCTCCTGATAAAGTTGTTTCTTTGGTTAAAGGGGCTGTACCCCCATTAACTAACTCTTGTACTTCTCTTTTATTCTACATTAGATGTAACTTTTTTGGTTTAAGGGGTACGAGGCTGAACTTCTATTCATTTCTTAGGCAACCAGCTATCACCAAACTCGGTAGGTCTGTCACCTCTACCCGGGGATCTTCCCACTCTTTTGCCACAGAGACGGGTTGGCCCTAAAGGCTGTCTCGGGGTAGCTCGTTTGGTTTCGGGGTTTCAAACTAAAGGTCTCTTTGCTTGTTGGGTTCTTGCTAAATCATGATGCAAAAGGTACGAGATTTAGTCTCTGCTATTTTGTGCTGATATGACTTTTTTCATTGCTCTTTCAGCTTTCCCTTGCGGTACTTTCTCTATAGCTTAAGTAAGGTTCTTTTTCCGTCGCCCGTACTGGAGTGGGAAAATGGTTTAATTAGTGGTTTTAGGTTTTTAATACATTATTTTTGTCATTAATTTATTTAGGTGATTAAGCTAGCTGTTTGGCTCAGGGTGATCCAACTTGCATGGATGTCTTCTCGGTGTAAGGGAGATGCTTAACTGTCTCAGCCACACCCTGATTTGATCCAAGTGCACCTTCCGGTACACTTACCATGTTACGACTTGCCTCCCCTTGTTTGTGCTTTGGTGTTAAATACCTTTATCGCTTGGGGCGGGGAGAGTGACGGGCGGTGTGTACGCGCCTCAGAGCCGGGTTCAAAAGGACACTCTATTTCCTTTTTACTACTAAATCCTCCTTTGAGCACTAAGTTTCATAATGCTGTTCGTGTTGTTCTGTGGCAGAAAATGTAGCCCATTTCTTCCCACTCCGTTCGCTACACCTCGACCTGACGTTTTGGACTTTGTCCATTTTGCTTACTATATGTCCTTCACAGGGTAAGCTGACGACGGCGGTATATAGGCGGGGTTGACTAGGAGTGGTGAGGTTTAACGGGGGTTATCGGTTCTAGAACAGGCTCCTCTAGGGGGGTCTAAGGCACCGCCAAGTCCTTTGGGTTTTAAGCTGACGCTCGTAGTACCCTGGCGGACGTTTGTTGTAATTTAACGTCTAAGTTTATAGCTAAGCATAGTGGGGTATCTAATCCCAGTTTGTTCCTCAGCTTTCGTGGGGTCAGGTGGGCTTGTGTTAAAGCTACTTTCGTGTTTGGGTTTCGGGGTCTCAGGGGCGTATGACAGCCAAGAAATCCTTTAGCCTTATTTTAATCTTACCTTAACCACCCTTTACGCCGTGTCCATCAACTGGGGCCTCTCGTATAACCGCGGTGGCTGGCACGAGTTTTACCGGCCCTATGTAGCTCTGACTAAGTCAAGTTTTCACTTATGGCTTAATGTCTATCACTGCTGAATTCCCTTGGGGGTGTGGCGTGGCAAGGCGTCGTGGGCTGTGGTTTAGTGCCTGATGCCTGCTCCTCGTCCCCGGGCGGGGGATTGAGGGCATCCTCACGGGTTTGCGGAGACTTGCATGTGTAAATTGGGCTAGAGCTGATGGTAAAGTCAGGACCAAGCCTTTGTGCACGCGGAGCTTTTTAGGGCTCATCTTAGCATCTTCAGTGCTATGCTTTTTATTAAGCTACGCTAGC